GGGGGTGGTGAGGGGAGGGCCCCAATTGGTAGAAAAAAACCCGCAACCCCTTGGGGTTATCCGGCACTTGGAAGAAGAAGTAGAAAAAGGAAGAAATATAGTGATAATTTGATTCTTCGTCGCCGTAGTAAATAGGAGAGAAAATCGAATTTTTTTCTTCTAAAAAAAAAAAAAAAAAAATAGGAGAAATTCACTGTGATACGTTCGCTAAAAAAAAATCCTTTTGTAGCAAATCATTTATTAAGAAAAATAATGAAACTTAACACAAAGGCAGAAAAAAAAATAATAGTAACGTGGTCCCGGGCATCCACCATCATACCTCCAATGATTGGCCATACTATCGCTATCCATAATGGAAAAGAAAAAATACCGATTTATATAACAGATTATATGGTGGGTCATAAATTGGGAGAATTTGCACCTACTCTTTATTTCAGTGGGCATCCAAAAAAAGATCAAAAATCTCGCAAAAAAAGATAAAAAATCTCGTCGTTGATTTGATTAGCTAATTCCTTTTAATAGGAATTGGAAAAAGAATCCTTTTTTTACTTTTTTTAGAGATTCATTTTTGAAATTCAAATGAAAAATGAATAGTAAAAGAAAGAGAATAAAAAAAGAGAATATGGATGCTATTTATTAAGAAGAGGAAGAAGAAGTTATACGATAAAAAGACTAACTTGTCATATAAATATTGTATTGAAATCTATATGTTTATAAGAAGAATATAAGATATGCTTAAAAGAATAAGTCAAAAAAAGTCCACAAATATGACATTTCATGATATATATTATAGTAAAGGGGGATTATGGCACAAAAAATAAATCCACTCGGTTTCCGAGTTGGTACAACTCAAAATCATCATTCTCTTTGGTTTGAACAACCAAAAAATTATTCTCAGGGTCTACAAGAAGATAAAAGAATAAGAAACTGTATCCAAAATTATGTACAAAAAAATATAAAATTTCCTTCTGGTATTGAAGGGATTTCACGTATAGAGATTCAAAAAGGAATTGATCTTATTCAGGTTATAATAGTTATGGGATTCCTAAAATTAGAGAAAAGGCAATCTAAAAAAATAGCAGAATTACAAAAGAAAGTAATCAAAGAATTGGAGACGAATGGAATCGAAGAATTATGGATGATTGTACAAAAAGAAATGAATCCTATAAGTTTAAGTTATCGAAAACTGAACATTAAAATTAGAAGAATTCGAAAGCCTTACAAGGATCCTATTATTCTTGCAAAATTTATAGCGGAACAATTAAAGAATCGAGTTGCATTTCCCAAAGCAATGAAAAAGGCTATTGAATTAGCCAAGCGAGCCCATACAAAAGGAATTAAAGTACAAATTTCGGGACGCCTGGGGGGAAAAGACAAGGCACGCGTCGCATGGATTAGAGCAGGTAGAGTTCCTTTACAAACCGTTCGAGCTAAAATAAATTATTGCTCCTATACGGTTCAAACTATTTATGGGGTATTAGGCATAAAAATTTGGGTATTTTAGGCATAAAAATTTGGATATTTGTAGACGACGAATAGTCAATAAATAGTCAATCCTTAATTGACTTAATCTTTACATTATACCCTTTGACAGAACAAAAAATGAGAAATTCTTTCATTCTTTTTCTGGCCAATCAAAAGAAGAAAAATTCGATTTTTTATTCTATAAGTTCTATAAGGTTAAATAAAATCAAAAATTCGATTGATTATTTAATATACTTGCTATGCTTAGTGTGTGACCCGTTGGTTTTTAAAAGTAAATCTAAAAAAAATGCACTGATCCATACTATGACTATGAATGAAGAAATTATAGTAGAATTCATAACAAACTCATCGCTTAACATTATCTGGATTCAAATAAGCAGTCAAGATATGATATATTGGCCCTTACATTGTAGGAATTGAAATCTTTTTTACATAAAATAATTACATAAATAAAAGAAAAATTCATTTGATTTTGATTATTAATTGTAAAGCAAAATAAAAAATCATACAGATAAATGATAGGGTGATAGAAAGAAAAAAAAAAGAAATTAATGATATATGATATCAATATGTAAGGTCTACAAGTCATCTCGTAAAAGCGAATGTAATAAAGCACCAATAGCTATTTATTGATAGTTAAAATCCTACTCATAAAACAAAAAATTAAGAGCCTCGAGCCAATAAAAACTAATAACATTGGCTCAAGAAAAAAAATCGCATTGGAGGCTTCATTGTAGAATTAAGACCTAACCATTAACCGAGAAGCGATGGGAACGACGGAACCTGTAAAGACATAAGATTCTATTGAAAAAAAAAATCTTAATAATTTTTTATTTTAATAGGCAGGATGGCGAAACGAACCAAGAAACAATCCATTTATTTTTGATTTTGAGAGGTTCGGGGATAACCCTACAAAAAAAGTAAATATTAAAAGAGGAAATATTCGCCCGCGAAGGTTTTTTATGTTATTGGATTGATATAAATTTTGAATAAATAGATTCGATGAAATCTCAAAGAATCTAATGATTCAGTCTATTACTCATCAACTATATGTATATTTTTCTAATTATTTCATTCGCAAGGAGCTGGATGAGAGGAAACTCTCATGTCCAGTTCTGTAATAGAGATGGAATTGTGAACCAATCATCAACTATAACCCCAAAAGAACCCGATTCTGTAAACAACATAGAGGGAGAATGAAAGGAATGTCTTCTCGAGGTAATCGTATTTGTTTCGGTAGATATGCTCTTCAGTCACTTGAACCCGCTTGGATTACGTCTAGACAAATAGAAGCCGGACGTCGGGCAATGACACGAAATATACGCCGCGGGGGAAAAATATGGGTACGTATATTTCCCGACAAACCAGTTACGATAAGAACCACAGAAACGCGTATGGGGTCGGGGAAAGGAGATCCCAAATATTGGATAGCTGTCGTTAAACCAGGTAAAATACTTTATGAAATGGGCGGAGTAGCAGAAAAAATAGCCAGAAAAGCTATCTCAATAGCAGCATCCAAAATGCCTATGCGAACTCAATTGATTATTTCAAAATGGGACTATCAAACCAAAGAAAAAAGAGACTTTGTAATGAAAAAAAAAAAATTCTAAGTTTCTTTTTTTGGACAAGCAATATTTTTTTTCCTTTTGCATTAAAATAACAAAATGATATGATCCAATCTCAGACCTATTTGAATGTAGCAGACAACTGCGGAGCCCGAAAATTAATGTGTATTCGAATCATAGGGGCTGGTAATCGCGGATACGGTCATATCGGCAACGTTATTATTGCTGTGATCAAGGAAGCAGCAAAAGATTCCTCTCTAGAAAAATCCGAAGTGATCAGAGCTGTAATTGTACGTACTCGTAAACAATTCAAACGATCCTGCGGCACTATTATACGATATGATGATAATGCTGCAGTTGTCATTGATAAAAAAAGAAATCCAAAGGGAAGTAGAGTTTTTGGCCCGATTGTCGAGGAATTGAGGGAGGTAAATTTCACAAAAATAATTTCATTAGCACCTGAAATATTATAACATATTAGAACATAATATTCTAAGATAAAGCGTTAGAAAAGCATTCTAAGATGAGATAGAAAATATTAGACAATTCTACTATTTTTTTTTAGTATTTGAATTCAACCGATTAATCAAATTAATTAGTAGATTAGCTTTAGGTATATATATTATATAAAATATAGTGAATCATGAATTAAAAAAAATAAAGGAAGGGCCTATCTTGATTATATCAAATCTTAAAAACAACAAAAATGGTTGTCTATCATGAGTAAAGACACAATTGCTGATATACTAACCTCTATACGAAATGCTGAGATGAGCGGAAAAGAAATCATTCGAATCGTATCGACAAAGATCACTAGAAACATTTTGGAAATCCTTTTACGAGAAGGTTTTATTGAAAATGTAAGGAAACATCAGGAAGGTAACAAAAAATTCTTGGTTTTAACCTTACGACATAGGCGACATAGAAAAACGAAAAAAAAACAATATAGAGCTAGTCTAAAATTAAAACAGATTAGCCGACCTGGTCAACGAATCTATTCTAACTATCAACAAATTCCTAGAATTTTAGGCGGGATGGGAATTGTAATTCTTTCTACTTCGCAGGGTATAATGACAGATCGGGAGGCTCGACTAAAAAGAATCGGCGGAGAAATCTTGTGTTACATATGGTAATCCTTTTGATATCAAAATTATATCCATTTGGATTTTGTAAAAAAAAGAGCAAGTCAGGGGTTTCAATAGCATTGCTGCTACATTAAATTTAGTAGATACTTCCAAATCGTTTTCTTTTTATATAGGGATATAACTCAATCAAGATTGAAAAAAAAGTCTGTATATTCCAAATTTAGGAACGAAAAATATGAAAAAAAGGCCCTGCGCTCGTAGAATTTGTGGAAGATGTCGAATAGTACGTAGAAAGGGACGAATTCGAGTAGTTTGCCCTAACCTGAGACATAAACAAAGACAAGGATAATTTTTCTAAACAAAGCAAAATCTAAAGGATCTGAAAGAAAAATACAAATAAAAAAAGATCTATTTTGACACGAAATGGATATATCCATAGGTCTCGTGCTTTTACTTTTATTTGAGATAAAAAAATATGGCAAAAAAAAAGGTAAAACTTATAACGGAAAAAAGTAGTATAAGAAGAATTTTGTTGCGCAGGTTTCGTCGGCGTATTCGTAAAAGTGCACGTAAAATATCAAAGGGATTTTTTCATGTCCAAACAACTTTTAACAATACTATTATCAGCGTTACAGATGAACAGGGTGGGGTGATCTATTGGTCCTGTGCGGGCACTTGTCGATTTAAGGGACCACGAAAGGGGACAGCTTTTGCCGCTCGAATCGTAGCCGAAGATGCTAGTCGGGTAGCAAAGGCTCAAGGTATGCGACAAGCGAACGTCCTGATAAAGGGCCCAGGTCGCGCAAGAAAGCCGGTATTAAAAGCCTTTTGTCAAAGTGGCATAAAATTAGATTACGTACGGGAT